GTTACTGTAGCTTAACATAAACAAAGCACGGCCCTGAAGTTGCCGCGATGGACACCCACACAACTCCCAGAAACAAACGTTTTGGTCCTAGACTTACTATTATTTAATACTCACCTTACACATGCAAGTATCCGCACCCCAGTGCCTATGCCCACACCACCAGGAGCTAGCATCAGGCACATCTTACAGATAGCCCACAACGCTAAGCCAACGCCACATCCCCACGGAACTCAGCAGTGATCAACTTTAAACCATGAGCCCAAGCCGCCAGCTTGATTTAGGTAGAGTATTTTAGAGCCGGTGAACCCCGTGCCAGCCACCGCGGTTATACGGCGGACTCAAAATAACAAACCACGGCGTAAAATGTGACTAGAAAAAGACTTATTAATTGGAATAGTCAAAATATCAGCGATGCCGTAGAACGCCCACACTTTATAGAAACCCCACCAACTTTCCAACACCTTAAGCCTCTTTGACCCCACGAGAACTAAGACACAAACTAGGATTAGATACCCTACTATGCTTAGCAGTAAACCCAGGCCACTACTACAACTACCCGCCCCGCCAGAGAACTACAAGTGAAAAACTTAAAACTCAAAGGACTTGACGGTGTCTCACATCACCCTAGAGGAGCCTGTCCTATAATCGATAACCCACGCTCCACCCGACCTGCCCTAGAACTACAAGCCCAGTCTATATACCGCCGCCTTCAGCCCACCTTATGAAAGAACCACAGTGAGCCCAACAGCCACCGCTAACACGTCAGGTCAAGGTGTAGCTAATGGGCAGGAAGAGATGGGCTACATTTTCTATGCATAGAAACCAAAAACCTCATGAACCAGATGTCAAAAGCCGGATTTAGTAGTAAACCGAGCAAATCTGCTCGCTTGAACCGTGCCCTGAGACACGTACACACCGCCCGTCACCCTCATCACACCAACACCAATCCCACCATAAATTAAACCACTACATTAAATAAAGATGAGATAAGTCGTAACAAGGTAAGCGCACCGGAAGGTGCGCTTGGACACCCCAAGAAGTAGCTTACACCTAAAGCATTTAACTTACAATTAAAACTATGTTTGACATCAAACCTTCTTGCGCCTGCCATCCAGCCCACACCAACTAATCAACCACACCACCAACACCAAACCAAACCATTTGCAACACTAAGTATATGAGATAGAACAGTACCTTCGGCGCACTAGTCAACCGTACCACAAGGGATCGATGAAAGATAAGCAAACCAACATCAAAAGCACAAATCAGCAGACATAAACCCCCGTACCTTTTGCATCATGGTTCAGCAAGTCAAACCAGATAAAGAGTCCTCCACCTGCCCACCCGAAGCCAGGCGAGCTACCTAGAGGCAATCAAAACCAACGGATGCACCCATCTCTGTGGCAAAAGAGTGGGACGACCCCTAGATAGCAGTGAAATGCCTACCGAGCCTGGAGATAGCTGGTTGCTCAACAAATGAACCTTAGTTCAAACCCAACCCAACTAACAAGACACCACCTGTAAACGATTAAGTTGAGAGATATTCAACGGGGGTACAGCCCCGTTGAAGCTGGGTACAACCAGGCCTAGCGGCCAACACCATAATTTTACCTCCGTTGACCTTAAAGCAGCCACCATTAGCTATCGCGTCACAGCGCCTAGCATAAAATGACACCATAATACTAAACCCCCTAGCACCTAAATTGAGCTACTCTAATTAAACCTTAGAGGAAAAACTGCTAAAACTAGTAATACGTGATAACACTACAGGCACAACTGTACATACCCCTATTATTACCGGCCCAAAAACACATCATACACAACACACTTCCTCAACAGCCGTTACCCCGACACAGGAGTGCCAAAAGTAAGATTAACAGCTATAAAAGGAACTCGGCTAACACACCCCGCCTGTTTACCAAAAACACCGCCTTTAGCCACACAAGTATTAAAGGTCTCGCCTGCCCAGTGAAATTATTTTAAACGGCCGCGGTATCCTAACCGTGCAAAGGTAGCGTAATCACTTGCCCCCTAATTAGAGGCCTGTATGAACGGCTAACCGAGGGTGTAACTGTCTCCTATAGCCAATCAGTGAAACTGATCCCCTAGTACAAAAGCTAGGATACTAACATAAGACGAGAAGACCCTGTGGAGCTTTAAGACACCCACTACCCCCAGACCCGACCAAAATAGTGATAACTTTAAGTTGGGGCGACTACGGAGAACAAAAAACCTCCGCGCATTATAAATAGGCCCTCTAAAGGAAAACACCCCAAAAAGAGCCCGCCACCGACCCAGTAATACTGATCATCGAACCAAGTTACCCCAGGGATAACAGCGCCATCCTCTTCAAGAGTCCATATCGACAAGAGGGTTTACGACCTCGATGTTGGATCAGGGCCCCCCAGTGGTGCAGCCGCTACTAAAGGTCCGTTTGTTCAACGGATAACGCCCTACGTGATCTGAGTTCAGACCGGAGAAATCCAGGTCGGTTTCTATCTATGCCACACGTTCTTCAGTACGAAAGGACCAAGAATGAAGTGCCAATGCCATCACGCATGCACTAAAATACCAAAGCTGAAATAAAATAAAGCTTACCCCCAAAAAAAGCCGCCCCTAGACATAGGGGCGGTTCGTTCGCGCTAGGGTGGCAGAGACAGGTTTATGCACAAGACCTAAGCCCTTGTTCACAAAAGTTCAAATCTTTTCCCTAACAGTGCTCCACCTAATAGAAACACTCCTCGCACCACTAACCCTTATTATTCCCATTCTGCTAGCTGTAGCATTCCTAACCCTACTAGAACGAAAATTACTAGGCTATATACAACTTCGAAAAGGGCCAAATACAGTAGGACCTAGCGGACTACTACAGCCAATCGCAGATGGGGTAAAACTCTTTATCAAAGAACCCACCCGCCCAACAATCTCGTCCACAACACTATTTCTAATAATACCAACCATCGCACTAACACTAGCCCTTCTAATTTGATCCCCACTACCTATACCAACACCACTAATTAATGTCAACCTAGGCATACTATTAATGTTAGCAATCTCTAGCCTTGCAGTATATACAACCCTATGATCTGGTTGGGCCTCCAACTCAAAATATGCCCTAATAGGGGCCCTGCGCGCAGTAGCCCAGACAATCTCATACGAAGTCACCCTAGGCCTTATTCTTCTATCAACAGTGATACTAGCAGGAAATTACTCAACACAAACAATAGTAGTAACACAGGAAACAACATGATTAAGTACATGCACCTGGCCACTCATAATAATATGGTACATCTCTACCATTGCCGAAACTAACCGCGCACCATTTGACCTCACTGAGGGCGAATCCGAACTTGTCTCCGGCTTCAACGTAGAGTACGCGGCCGGCCCATTCGCATTATTCTTTCTTGCCGAATATTCTAACATCATAATAATAAACACACTTTCATGCATCCTATTCCTAGGCCCATCCAACAACAGCACACTAGATATTATAATTAAAACAACAGTATTAACACTTAGCTTCCTTTGAGTGCGCGCCTCATACCCACGATTCCGCTATGATCCACTAATACACCTATTATGAAAAGCCTTCCTCCCACTAACCCTAGCCCTATGCCTATGATACACCACACTCCCTATCTCATTAATACTAACCCCACCACTTACCTAACACAAACGGACGTGTGCCCGAACGACAAGGACTACTTTGATAGAGTAACAAACAGGGGTTCAACTCCCCTCACCTCCCACTAAGGCGCCGGGATACGAACCCACACTACAAGACTCAAACTCTCGCGTACTACCAATTATACTACACCCTAGTAAAGTCAGCTAATAAAGCTTTCGGGCCCATACCCCGAAAATGTTGGAATCAACCCCTTCCTATACTAATAAACCCCTTGATCTGAACAGTATTAATTACCAGTTTAACAACCAGCACTATAATTACATTTGCCAGCAACCATTGACTACTAGCATGACTCAGCTTAGAACTCAACACCCTTAGCATCCTACCAATTATAATAAAACAACCACACCCACGAATGGTTGAAGCCACTACAAAATACTTCATTATCCAATCCACAGCCGCCGCCTGCATCCTATTCGCCAGCACCCTTAATGCATGACAGACAGGACTATGATCCATTATACACACAAACTCCATATTACCAACCACACTTATCACCATCGCAATTATACTAAAACTAGGACTTGCCCCAACACATCTATGATACCCAGAGATCCTACAAGGCACACCTTTAACCACTGCCATATTAATCTCTACATGACAAAAACTGGCACCACTAGCACTACTGTACATACTCCATAGCACCATCAACACGGCCCTACTACTGACAATCGCTGCACTTTCCACCATTATTGGTGGATGAACTGGACTAAACCAGACCCAAACCCGAAAAATCATGGCTTTCTCCTCTATCTCACACATAGGCTGACTACTAATCGCACTCAACATGAACCAAAACCTGACCACACTAACTATGTTAACTTACCTCGCCGCCACCACAGCCATATTCACAGCCCTCTCCTACACCACAACCAAGACCATTCACGATACCGGCACCACATGAATACTATCACCAGCCCTAACCCTGATGATAATAATTACCCTTATGTCACTTGGAGGCCTGCCCCCCCTAACAGGGTTTATGCCAAAATGACTTATCATTAAAGACCTTGCTTCAATTAATCTCCTACCAATCGGCGCCTTAGTCCTCGCCGCAAGCTTACCTAGCCTATTCATCTACACCCGCATTGCCTACATAACCATACTAACTACACCCCCAACCACCACAAACATAAATCTTAAGTGACGATTCAATACTACCACACCACCCATCTCCACCACACCATTAATCATTACATGCATAATACTCCCAATAACAGCAGCCCTGTACAACACCACCTAGAAATTTAAGTTACTTAAACTAAGAACCTTCAAAGCTCTAAACAGGGGACCCCCCCCCTAATTTCTGAAGACCTGTAGAATACAAACTACATCTCCTGAATGCAACTCAGACACTTTAATTAAGCTAAGACCTCCCTAGACTAACGGGCCTCGATCCCGTAAAACTTTAGTTAACAACTAATCACCCAAGCCAGAGGGCTTCAGCCTACTTCTCCCGTTATGTAAAAACGGGAGAAGCCCCGGGACCCTTTAGGGGTCCTTCTCCCGATTTGCACTCGGACGTGTCACCACTGCAGGGCTTACTTGGCTGGAGGGGCTAGCTGGCCCCGTAAACGGGTTTACAATCCGCCGCCTTCTCGGCCATCCTAACCAAGATGATCGTGCGTTGATTATTCTCAACAAACCACAAAGATATCGGCACCCTATACCTACTGTTTGGTGCCTGGGCCGGCATGACCGGCACCGCCCTAAGCTTACTTATTCGCGCTGAGCTTAGTCAGCCTGGGTCACTTCTGGGGGATGACCAGATCTACAATGTCGTGGTCACAGCCCACGCCTTTGTAATGATTTTCTTCATGGTCATGCCAGTCATGATCGGAGGCTTCGGTAACTGACTAGTCCCCCTAATAATTGGTGCCCCGGACATGGCTTTTCCACGAATAAATAACATAAGCTTTTGACTTCTCCCACCATCTTTACTGCTCCTTCTTGCCTCGGCAGGAGTTGAAGCAGGGGCAGGCACGGGCTGAACCGTTTACCCGCCATTAGCAGCTAATCTAGCACACGCCGGAGCCTCGGTTGACTTGGTCATCTTTTCACTACACCTCGCTGGGGTTTCTTCTATTCTAGGTGCAATTAACTTTATTACCACGTGCATTAACATGAAACCGCCATCGCTATCACAATACCACACTCCTTTATTTGTATGATCTGTGCTTATTACAGCCGTCTTGCTATTACTAGCACTACCAGTGCTTGCCGCAGGAATCACAATACTATTAACGGACCGCAACATTAATACTACATTTTTTGATCCCGCCGGCGGGGGGGACCCCGTTCTATACCAACACCTTTTCTGATTCTTTGGCCACCCAGAAGTATATATCCTAATTCTGCCCGGATTTGGAATGGTGTCACACATTATCTCCTACTACTCCGGCAAAAAAGAGCCATTTGGCTACATAGGCATGGCATGAGCCATAATATCAATCGGCTTTTTGGGCTTCATCGTATGAGCACATCATATATTCACAGTCGGTATAGACGTTGACACACGCGCATACTTCACCTCTGCCACAATAATTATTGCAATTCCAACTGGAGTAAAGGTTTTTAGCTGGCTAGCAACACTGCACGGAGGCACTATCAAATGAGACGCCCCCTTACTATGAGCCATAGGCTTCATCTTTCTCTTTACAGTGGGCGGCCTCACAGGCGTAATTCTTGCAAACTCATCGTTAGATATCGTACTACATGACACCTACTACGTTGTAGCACATTTCCACTACGTGCTATCTATAGGGGCAGTGTTTGCAATCATAGGCGGCTTTGTCCACTGATTTCCGCTATTCACTGGATTCACACTACATCAAACATGAACAAAAGCCCACTTCGTGTTAATATTTTTAGGCGTGAATCTAACCTTTTTCCCTCAACACTTCTTAGGGCTAGCAGGAATGCCTCGCCGCTACTCCGATTACCCCGATGCCTATGCACTCTGAAACACTATCTCCTCCATCGGCTCACTCATCTCCATAGTTGGAACCATAATAATGGCCTTCATTATCTGAGAGGCATTAGCTACCAAACGCACTCCTCAGGCCCCCGCTCTCCTAACTACAAACCCAGAATGACTACATGGCTGCCCACCACCATATCACACCTACGAAGAACCAATATTGATCTTTACCCCTGCCAAGAGATGAAGGACTTGAACCCCCTCCTTTTAGTTTCAAACTAATTGCACAGCAAAAATGCTTACCTCTCACGGAGACTCTAGTAAACCATTACATAGCCCTGTCAGCGCTAAATCACAGGTGCAACCCCTGTGAGACTCACATGGCCCACCAAGCCCAATTGGGATTTCAAAATGCTGCCTCACCTATCATAGAAGAACTACTTCACCTGCATGACCATGCAATAATAGTCGTATTTCTAATCAGCACATTCGTACTATACATTATCGCCCTACTAATTACCACAACCTTGACACACACTGGAACAATAAACGCACAAGTGGTTGAAACAACATGAACAATCTTGCCAGCAATTATCCTAATTTTAATTGCCCTACCATCACTTCGAGTATTATATCTTATGGACGAAGTCGGAAACCCCCACTTAACAGTCAAAGCCACCGGCCACCAATGATATTGAAGCTATGAGTACACTGACTACGAAAATCTAACATTTGACTCGTACATAACACAAACCTCCGACCTGACTATAGGAGAAGCACGCCTACTAGAAGTAGACCACCACACAGTTATCCCAGTAAATTCACCCACACGTGTATTAATTTCTGCGGACGATGTACTGCACTCCTGAGCTATCCCATCCCTGGGCATCAAGACAGATGCTATCCCGGGCCGACTTAATCAAACGACACTCACAGCTTCACGCCCGGGCCTATTCTACGGCCAGTGCTCGGAAATTTGTGGTGCAAACCACAGTTTCATGCCAATCACAGTGGAGACCACCACCTTAGACGCATTTGAACACTGATCAGCCATAATACTCCACGAATCTACAAGAAGCTCTACAGAGCATTGGCCTTTTAAGCCAAAGGCGGGCACATACATGCCCCTTGTAGGGTGCCACAACTAAACCCCGCCCCCTGATTTTTAACCCTTTTAACAACATGACTCATCATACTACTACTACTAAAACCAACACTTACCCTTATGACCCCAATAAAACCCCCTACAATATTACGCCAATCCTGCACGACTCGCCACTGAGACTGAACATGATATTAGACCTGTTTGACCAATTCTCGTCCCCAAATATACTAGGACTACCACTAATGACTATCGCACTACTAACACCAACAGCCCTAATATACACCAACCAACGACTCCAACCTAGCCGGCTAACAGCAACACAATCCTACATTGCATGAACTTTTACAAAGCACCTCTTCCACCCAATCAACAAACCAGGTCACGCCTGAGCGCTTATATTATTAACAACCATAGCCTACCTCCTAATAATTAACCTCCTAGGCCTACTTCCCCATATTTTTACTCCGACCACACAGCTGGCCCTCAACATAGGCCTTGCAGTGCCACTGTGAACAATAACAGTACTACTCGGACTCCGAACAAATCCGGCGGCCTCACTAGCTCATATGTTACCCCTAGGAACCCCAGGGCCCCTAATTCCCGCCCTAATCTTAATCGAAACCGTAAGCCTACTCATCCGCCCGCTAGCCCTCGGCGTACGACTGACCGCCAATCTAACAGCAGGCCACCTATTAATAACCTTAATTTCTCTTACCGCCCTAAAAATACTCTCACTTGCACCTCCAATTGCCATCCTAACTACCACGCTGCTGGCTTTACTGGCCTGCCTTGAACTCGCAGTAGCAATCATCCAAGCCTACGTGTTCACCCTCTTAGTCAGCCTCTACCTGCAAGAAAACACCTAATGTCCCACCAAGCCCACACATACCACATAGTAAATCCAAGCCCTTGACCACTGACAGGCGCCATCGCAGCTTTACTTATAACCTCAGGCCTAGCCCTGTGGTTTCACAACAACATAATAGTACCAATAGGCCTAGGACTAGCCCTAATAATCCTCACCACAGTACAGTGATGACGCGATGTCATCCGCGAGAGCACATTCCAAGGTCACCACACTAAGCCAGTGCAAAAGGGATTACGCTACGGCATAATCTTATTTATTACCTCTGAGGTATTCTTCTTCTTAGGCTTTTTCTGGGCATTTTATCACTCCAGCCTTGCTCCAACCGCTGAACTTGGGGGTCAGTGACCCCCAAGTGGTGTAATCCCCCTTAACCCATTTGAAGTCCCCCTGCTAAATACCGCCGTCCTGCTAGCCTCTGGTGTCAGCGTCACATGGGCCCACCATGCAATTATGTCGGACAAGCGAGCTGAAGCCATACAAGGACTGGCCCTAACAGTCTTACTAGGAATCTACTTCACACTACTCCAAGCTATAGAATATGCAGAGGCCCCATTCACAATCGCTGACGCCACATACGGTGCTACATTCTTCATTGCTACTGGGTTCCACGGACTACACGTAATAATTGGAACACTATTTCTAGCCATCTGCTTATTACGACAAATAAACTTCCATTTTACAACCTCTCACCACTTTGGGTTTGAAGCCGCAGCCTGATATTGACACTTCGTTGACGTGGTCTGATTATTCCTATATATTTCACTATACTGATGAGGCTCATACTCCCCTAGTATAAATCGTACACGCGGCCTCCACCCGCTTGATCCCAGTATAAGCCTGGGGGGGAGGAAAATGACCGCCATCAGCATATCACTTATTACCCCCATCCTCGTAATGCTTCTAATTTTAATCAGCCTATGAATTCCCCAGACAAGCCCAGACACAGAAAAACTCACCCCTTACGAATGTGGGTTTGACCCCCTAGGGACTGCACGACTACCATTTTCAATACGATTTTTCCTAGTCGCAATCCTGTTTCTACTATTTGACCTAGAAATCGCACTACTTCTCCCCACCCCTTGGGCTATCAATTCCCAAGCACCAACAACCACACTATTCTACACCACAGCTATCATCATCATCCTGGCCGCCGGACTGATGTACGAATGAGCCCAAAATGGACTTGAATGGGCAGAATATGTCGGCTACCGTTAATAAAACCCCCTAATTTCGACTTAGAAAATCTTGGCATCACCCCAAGGCCGACACCATAGCCCACATCCTAGCCACATCAACAACATTTACGCTGAGCCTCACGGGCCTGACACTACATCGCAACCATCTTGTCTCTGCCCTTCTGTGCCTAGAAGGACTAATGCTGACCATTTATATAGCCATGGCCACTATCACAAAAACCCTTTCTACAACCAACACAACCCTGACCCCTATCACACTGCTTGCCCTCGCAGCCTGTGAAGCGGGCGCCGGCCTCTCATTACTCGTCGCCACCGCCCGCACGCATGCCTCTGATAACCTTAAAAACCTTAACCTACTAATATGTTAAAAATCTTACTTACGACGTCCATATTGATCCCAACCGCCCTGTTTTCTCAAGCAAAAATCCTCTCACCAGCCATAGTTGGTTACTCGATAGTCATTACACTACTGACCCTCAAATGACTTCTCAGTCCAATTAACCCCCCCTCCCATATGGCCAATCGCTTCATGCTCTTTGACCCAATTGCAACCCCCCTAATTATTCTTTCTGCCTGAACGCTACCACTAATAGTTCTAGCAAGCCAACACCACATAAAATCCGAGCCTGCTCAACGAAAGCGGCTATTTCTAGCCACCTGTGCCGTGCTACAAACAACCCTATTATTGGCATTCACCGCGCCAAATCTAATAATATTTTACATCGCCTTTGAAACTACCCTACTACCAACCCTGGCCCTTATTACTCGCTGGGGGAGCCAAACAGACCGATTAAAAGCAGGGAATTACTTCTTGTTTTATACTATAGCCAGCTCCCTCCCACTACTAGTGGCCATCCTAGTATTACAGGCACAATATGGCCACTCAAATATACTGACACTAACCATATCCCATCTAACACAGACCTCTAAACCACCCACAATCCTGTGGCTAGCCTGTATAACAGCATTCCTAGTCAAAATGCCTATATACGGCACCCACCTGTGACTACCAAAGGCCCACGTAGAAGCACCAATCGCAGGCTCAATGGTCCTTGCAGCAGTGCTTTTAAAACTGGGCGGGTACGGCATCTTACGCATCACACCCATCCTAAGCCCAACCACACAAACCGTATATTACCCATTTATCATCCTATCACTATGGGGCATGATTATAACGAGCCTTATCTGCCTTCGGCAAGCCGATCTAAAAGCTATTATTGCCTACTCATCTGTAAGTCATATGGGATTAGTAATCTCCGCTGCAGTAATCCAAACACCATGAAGTGTCACCGGGGCCATGCTCTTAATAATTGCCCACGGCCTAACCTCTTCAATACTGTTCTGCCTGGCCAACACAAACTACGAACGCGCCCACACACGAACCCTAATACTCACACGCGGATTACAAATGCTAATGCCCCTAATAGCAACCTGATGGCTGCTAGCCAGTCTAACAAACTTAGCAATACCACCAACTCCTAACCTACTAGGAGAACTATTTATTATCTCCTCCACATTCAACTGAAGTACAACAACAATTATTCTAACCGGAGCCACAACTCTTCTAACAGCTACCTACTCACTATATGTGTACATCACAACCCAACAACACACACCCCCTGCCAATAGCACCCCCCCACCATCACAAACACGCGAACACCTTATGCTAAGCCTACACCTCCTCCCCCTAGCACTACTAATCCTTAACCCAAAACTTGCCCTAGTTTAAACAAGGTAAGCATAGTTTAACTAAAACATTAAGCTGTGGACTTAAAAACAAAGACTTAAATCTTTTACTTACCAAGCGAGCTCAGTTAGACTGCTAATCTAACACCACCAAGACTAACCACTTGGCTCTCTTACTTTCAAAGGACAATAGCTCGCCCCTTAATTTTAGGAATTAACACCTCTTGGTGCAATTCCAAGTGAAAGTAACATGCCAACAACACTATTTTATGCAACAATGTTAACAACACTTTTAACCCTGACTCTTCCACTCCTATTCTCCAATATATCCACAGCAACAAACATTACACGAATCATCAAGCTGGCATTCATACAAAGCCTCGCCCCAATACTAATCTTTTTAAATACAGGAACAAAATCTATTACAACCAGCTTCAACTGAGTAACTACAGAATTTAACCTACAAATTAGCCTATTTTTTGATACCTACACAACACTCTTTCTCCCAGTAGCCCTAATAATCACGTGATCAATTGTAGAATTTACAAACTGATACATAGCCTCAGACCCGCATATTGACAAATTCACAAAATACCTCTTACTGTTCCTAATTGCGATAGTTACACTAATTTCAGCTAGCAACATACTTCAACTGTTTATTGGGTGGGAAGGTGTGGGCACAATATCCTTCCTACTAATCAGCTGATGGCATGCACGCACAAATGCCACCACCTCCGCCCTCCAAGCCATCATCTACAATCGAATCGGAGACATCGGGTTTATCCTCTCCCTCGCCTGACTTGCAGCAAACTACAACACATGAGAATTACAGCACCTTTTCTCCCACGATACCACCGCCACCCTGCCCCTACTAGGCCTCATTCTAGCTGCCATAGGAAAATCCGCACAATTCGGACTTCATCCATGACTCCCAGCTGCAATAGAAGGCCCTACACCGGTATCCGCACTACTGCACTCAAGCACCATAGTAGTGGCAGGCATCTTCCTACTAATTCGCCTACACCCCCTTTTGGCACCCAACAACACGGCACTCACATTATGCCTCTGCCTAGGAGCGCTTACCACAACATTCGCAGCCCTATGCGCTCTAACACAAAACGACATCAAAAAAATCATTGCATTCTCTACCTCAAGCCAACTTGGCCTAATAATACTCACGCTAGGACTAAACCAACCCAAACTAGCATTTTTGCACATTGTCACCCACGCCTTTTTTAAAGCCTTACTCTTCCTCTGCTCTGGATCCATCATCCACAGCTTAAACGACGAGCAAGACATTCGAAAGATAGGCGGACTACAAAAAACTCTGCCAATTACCTCTAGCTGCCTAACACTCAGCAGCCTGGCCCTAGCCGGAACCCCGTTTTTGGCTGGGTTTTACACCAAGGACATCATTATTGAGACACTTAACACTTCCACACTTAACGCCTGGGCCCTTTTAACCACTGCCATTGCCACAACTCTCACCGCAGCCTACAGCGTACGGTTGATCCTATATACGCACACCACTGCCCCACGAACTCCCCCAACAAACCAAACTGAAGCAGCCACAAACCAAACACGCCCACTAGTACGCTTAGCCTACAGTAGCATCATCATAGGACTTATAGTAACAACGCTCTCTATCCCAAACAAACCACAAATCATGACCATGACAACCTACACAAAACTTGCCGCCCTATTACTAACAATTGTTGGTCTAATCTGCGCCCTAGACCTTATTAAACAAACCACACATTTAACGCACACAACTCCAACTCCACCGCACACCGCCAGCGCACAACTAATATTTTTCAACACTACAACTCACCGCCTAATCCCACTGGGAAAAATAACATACGCACAAACACAAGCACTACAACTAAACGACCTCGCCTGATATGAACTTTCCACACCATTGTTAATCAGCAAAACAAGTACTCGCACAGCAAAAATCCTATCACACCTGCACACAGGAACACTAAAAACCCACCTAATTGCCTTCACCACTCTACTTTCCATCGTAACAGCCTACATCACCCTATACGGCACTCGCAGACCACCACGACTGCACCCACGAACCATCTCTAATACAACAAACAAAGTTAACAACAGACCCCAAACACACAATAACAACAAGCCGGCACCACTTGTAAAAAACACCGCTACCCCTAGAAAATCCTCAAAAGAGCAGGCCAGCCCCCAACCACCACCACCCCCCAGAAACATCCCCCCAACAAGCTCACTAAACGCAACCCCCACAAATAAGACCAACATCAAATAGACAACAACATACCCTATAACCGTTCGTCCCCATCAGGCCTCTGGGTAGGCCTCTGCAGCCAAGGCAACAGAGTACGCAAATACAACTAATATCCCTCCCAGGTAAATCAAAAATAGTACCAACCCAACAAAGGACCCCCCAAGAATGACCAATAAGCCACACCCCCCAGCGACTCCTACAACTAATCCCACCACACCAAAAAATGGAGCAGGATTAGCCGCCACACCAGCTAGCCCTACTACAAAACAAACCCCTAAAAAAAACAACAAGTAAACCATAGATTCTCATTTGGACTATTTTAACCAAAACCTGTGGCCCGAAAAACCACCGTTGTTATTCAACTACAAAAACTAATGATCCTCCGCAAAGCACACCCACTAATAAAAATTATCAACAGCTCATTAATCGATTTACCAACGCCAGCTAATATTTCTGCTTTATGAAACTTTGGGTCACTACTAGGCCTCTGCCTAATCACACAGCTCATCACCGGCTTATTCCTGGCAATACACTACACCGCCGACACAACAATGGCCTTTGCCTCAATCGCCCACATTTGCCGAGACGTACAACATGGCTGACTAATCCGCAACATTCACGCCAACGGCGCCTCAATATTCTTCATCTGCCTATACCTACACATCGGACGGGGCCTGTACTACGGCTCATACCTGTACAAAGAAACTTGAAACACTGGTATCATTCTATTATTCATCACCATAGCCACTGCATTCATAGGCTATGTCCTGCCATGAGGACAAATATCATTCTGAGGGGCTACAGTAATCACAAACCTCCTTTCAGCTATCCCCTACGTCGGCACCACCATAGTACAGTGAATTTGAGGCGGATTCTCAGTGGACAACGCCACCCTAACCCGGTTCTTTACCTTCCACTTCCTATTGCCATTCTTAATTTTCGCACTAATAGTACTCCACCTTATGTTCCTACACGAAACAGGCTCTAACAACCCCACCGGACTAGCATCCAACAACGACAAAGTCCCATTTCACCCGTACTTCACATATAAAGACCTGTTGGGGGCAAGTGTGATAATTACAGCAACACTATCACTAGCCCTCTTTTCCCCGCTACTCCTGGGCGACCCAGAAAATTTTACCCAGGCAAACCCGCTTGTAACACCACCCCACATTAAACCCGAGTGATACTTCTTATTTGCCTATGCCATCCTACGATCCATTCCCAATAAACTCGGCGGAGTCTTGGCCTTGGTAATATCAATTGCCATCCTATTTATTATCCCACTAACCCATAACACACCCCAACGCACAAACATATTCCGCCCACTCACACAAATACTATTTTGATCTATAACAGCCAATGCACTAGTCCTAACATGAATCGGCGGGCAGCCAGTAGAAGACCCATTTATCACTATTGGCCAAGTCGCATCTATCATCTACTTTATCATCCCACTAGCACTACTCCCCGCAACCAACACACTTAGTAAACCCCTAACAAACTAACACTAGCCCTAGTAGCTTAGCCCAGAGCATTGGCCTTGTAAACCAAAGACGGAACTCACATTCCCTAGAGCAGCAAAAACCATCAAAAAAAAGAGCAACTCTTAACCCTAGCCCCCAAAACTAGTATTTTTAATTAAACTATTTTTTGTCACGTATAGTACATTATATTAATGCCCTAGGATATACTATGTATAATCAACAATAAACTACTTGCCCCAGGAATATTATATAGTACATTATATTAATGCCCCAGGATATACTATGTATAATCAACAATAAACTACTTGCCCCAGGAATATTATATAGTACACTATATTAATGCCCCAGGATATACTATGTATAATCAACAATAAACTACTTGCCCCAGGAATATTATATAGTACATTATATTAATGCCCCAGGATATACTATGTATAATCAACATTAATTTACTTACCCCTGGAATATTATATAGTACATTATATTAATGCTTTAGGATATACTATGTATAATCAACATTAATTTACTTACCCCTGGAATATTATATAGTACATTATATTAATGCTTTAGGATATATTATGTATAATTGGACATACACCTACATGGGATATGAATATTTAACTCCAATAAACCTTATTAAACAGCATAGACATCTCAGTCAATTAAGGAGGAACGTAAATGAATGCTTGAAAGAATAATACTTATTTATCTGGCATATCACGAGAAATAACCAACCCGCCCACCAGGGCACACTCTTACCAGCGTCAGGTCCATCACAAGTAGCCTGGCACTTTCTCACACTTTCCAAGGCCTCTGGTTCCTATCTCAGGGGCAGGACAAGTAGACGACCACTTTCTCACACTTTCCAAGGCCTCTGGTTAATGGGTTTGCTGCCCAACCTGCGTAACGTCGGCAAGGCTAAGTCGCGATGCCTGTTCTGGCAGCTGGTACCTTTTTTATTTCTCTGTGACCTCAGGTCCCCTAGCCGGCGGAAGCGGCGGCGGGGCGGCGCTCCGCGGTGCGGCACGCCCTGTCGTCAGCAGAGCTGCGCAGGGCCGGCCGAACGACAATCATGTGACTGAGCCCACGGTGCAAATGGTCGGCGTGCAGAAGTCCCAATACGGATATACGTTTCATGCTTGTAGGACATATTTTACAGTTCAATCTCAACCTCTCGGAATTTCCGCCTAAAAAACCACGATTTTTAACCCTACTGATGACTTAAACCCCTGACAAACTCACACACAACCCTGTCCATCCGCCCGCGCACACAAAACCACACACACACACGCACACACACACAACCACCTAAGGACATCACACCTGCACATTTACCCGTGCGCGCCTTACCATAAACCTGCCTCACCCGTCATCGCACACAAAACACGCGCGTTTCCTGCGGCAAACCCCCCTACCCCCCATCTAAGCCAAATACCTGTGCTTCCAAGTTTGCTCTCGCCAAACCCCTAAAACGAGACCTGGTAGCACATGTATCTGCCCTAGCCCACGACCCGCAAAGAACTGTAACAACAGCAACCTTAGGATCGCAGAATTCCCCTTTCGGCCACACCGCACGAAGCGCTCAGCCGAACAACACGTATGTGTCATATTATATACACACTATACATATACAATTATATATAACATTTACATTTTACACTACCACAACACAAACTCT